TTAGAACGAAACGTGACGGAAAAGCTTTAGAGGAATTAGGCTTTTATAATCCAATTACAAAAACTTTAAATATCAATTGTGAGCGAACAATCATTCGATTAAAAAATGGAGTTCAACCAACGGAAGTTGTAAAAAATTTATTACGTAAATCCTCTATATTTTAAATATACTTCTTTCAGTAATGAGTTTTTATAGAAATTCACAACAACAACAACACTATAGATATGTCTTTAAAATTATTTGGAGTAAAAATTATCTTGGATTAGCTGTTGATAAAAAACTCCAAAGCAATCAAACTTTACCGTTAACAACATTCTTTTTTTGGCCTAGAGAAAACGGTTGGCAGTTATTGAAGGAAGAATTATCGTGCAAACCTTGGATATCAAAAGAAGACTCTATTGATATCCTAAATGGTTATAATGAAATTATAAATTATTGGATAGATAACGTTAATAAAATGGAAGGAATTAAAAAATTAATCGTAGATAGTTCAAAATTAAATTTCGAGTTGTTAGCAAAAGTTTAACGAAAAATATTATATTCATAGATATTCTTAAAATAGGGGAATATCTATGTCTAATTACAAGACTGGGGTAGGAGGATTCGAACCTACGAATGGCGGAGTCAAAGTCCACTGCCTTACCACTTGGCTATACCCCAAAAGTTATTCCTTATTGATAAAAAAGTAGTTAATTCTTGAGCTAGGAGAGATTCGAACTCCCGACACCGTGGTTCGTAGCCACGCGCTCTAGTCCACTGAGCTACAAGCCCTATATAACTTTGAAACATAATTATACTATTTACTCGAACAAGAAGCAATTTATATTTAATTGTTGTACTTAAAAGAAATCAAATCTAAATTTTAAGGTTATTAGAACTTTTATCTAAAATATTAGTAAAATACTTAAGTTAATTCAAATGGTACGTTACCGAGGACCACGATTAAAAATAATTAAAAAACTAGGGCAATTACCAGGTTTAACAAGAAAAACAATAATAATAAAGAAAAATAAACAACAAAAAGGAAATACTGAGGAAAAGAAGTCCAAATCATCTGCGTATAAAATTAGATTAAATGAAAAACAAAAATTACGTTATAATTATGGAATAACTGAATCACAATTATTAACTTATGTTAAAGAAGCTAGACGAAGAAAAGGTCTAACAGGTTTTCTATTAATACAACTTTTGGAAATGCGGCTGGATAATATAATTTTTCGCTTAGGATTAGTTCCAACAATACCCGCAGGAAGGCAATTTGTAAGTCACGGGCATGTATTAGTAAATAAAAAAAAAGTAAATATACCTAGTTTTCAATGTCGACCTAACGACATTATTAGTTTTTCATCAAAGTCTAAAATCACTAATTTACTAAAGATAAATTTAAGTCAAATAAATCATATAACTGATAATGTTTCAACTAGTCATTTAAAATTTGATCAGCAATCTTTAACTGCTAAAATTAATAGGCTGGTAACTCAGAAGGATCTGTCATTTAAAATCAATGATATGTTAGTAATTGAGTATTATTCAAGATTAGCTTAACTTATATTATATAAAATTTATTCGAGATTCCATCTAACCTCACATCTATTTTCTTCATATTTTAAGGTTCGTAATACTGATAACATATGTTCTTCTTGACGAGGAGTTAGACATTTTTTTTCTAGCAGTACTTCTGTATAATGATCTTTTATTTTTACATATTCCGTTTGTGCTTTTACAAGATGGATTAAATTTCCTACGGCATCAGGTATTATTTTTGTTTCTTGGAAAAGATATGAGCTTTCTTTTTTCTTTTCTTCTTCTTTATTTATTATAAAACCCTCTTTTGTCGTTGAAAGCTGACGTGTTAAAAACATTTCAGTGTTACCTTTAGATGGGTCGACCATAGGATAACAATTTTCTTTTTCTAAGACATTACATTCAAGTAAACTAGTACTTGTATAAGATAATGCTTCTTTCAATGTCTTACTAATTTGCGATCGACGTTCGCTATATAGGCTTTTAATACCATAAGCACTCGCTAACAAATTAAATTTTGGTTCTCCTTCTATCATACTTGAATGAGAATAACGCTGTTCATAAAAGGTCTCTTGCCATTGCCTTACCATACCTTGCCAATGATTATTAATAATAATCATTTTAATCGGTAAATTATATTTCGAAAGAGTCCCTAATTCTTGTAAATTCATTTGAAAACTTGAATCACCAGTGATACAAATAACCTTTTTTTTATTTTGTGCTACCGCTGCTCCTATTGCAGCGGGTAAACCAAACCCCATTGTTCCTAAACCAGCACTAGAAAGCCAATTACGAGGTTTACATTTTAAATATTGTGCAGCCCACATTTGATGCTGACCCACGTCAGTCGTAATTATAGCATTAGGCTCAAGAGCAGTTACTTTTTTAATAACCTCTTGAGGTAACAAAGTATCACCTGATGGAAGTGCTTTTAATGGAAATTCTTCTTTCCATTCATCAGTCTGTGAATACCATTTTTTAAATACTTTGCGAAGAGGTTTTTTGTACCATTTGTATTCTGGTCGTTTCATTATCAATAAAAATTCCGATAAAATAACCTTAATATCGCCAATAATACCAAGTCCAATAGTTTTATTTTTTCCAATTTCTGACTCATCACAATCAATATGAATTATAAATGCTTTACAAGCAAAATCTTGTAATTTTCCAGTAACTCTATCGTCAAATCTTGCACCAACAGCAATAAGTAAATCACAATTTCCAATAGCGAAATTTGCATATGCAGTACCATGCATACCTAGCATTCCTAAACATAATCTATCATTTTCGTTAAAAGCACCTTTACCCATTAGAGTAGTCGTAACAGGAATTCTAAAATAATGTGCAAAATGATATAACTCAGCAGTAGCATTAGAGCTTATAACCCCACCTCCAATATACAAAAGAGGTCTTAAGCTACCTGAAAGTCTATGTAAAGCTGTATAGATTGCATCAGTTTGATTGGCAATCTGATATCGCCAACCTAAAACTTTATGAACCGTTATCTCATCACAGGTTTTAAATTTTCTTATTTTTTCTAAACCTATATTTTTTGGTATATCGATTAAAACAGGACCAGGTCGTCCATTTTGAGAAACATAAATTGCCTCTGTGACAATCTTGGATAAAAACCTAGCTTCCGTAATTATATACGAATGTTTAACCATTGATAACGTTATTCCATAAATATCAATTTCCTGAAAAGCATCTGTCCCTAAAAATTGAGTTCCGACTTGACCAGTTATTATTATCATGGGAATCGAATCCATATAAGCTGTCGCAATCCCAGTAACTAAATTGGTCGCCCCTGGTCCAGAAGTTGCAAAACATACACCTACTTTTCCACTAGCTCTACTATAACCATCAGCCGCATGAGTAGCGGCTTGTTCATGTCTAACAAGATAATGTTTAATAAGATTTTTATCTTCCCAAAAAAATAGTTCATCATAAATAGGCAATATTGCTCCACCAGGATAACCAAATATTGAAGAAATTTGACTACGTACCAATGTATCAAATAAGGAAAAAGCTCCTGTATGAATGTAAAATTCCTTATTATGAATTTCTCGAATATAGCTAAAGGGATTGTTAATCTTATTGATTATTTGGTCATTTAAATCTTGTGGAGTGTTTTCTCCCTTACGCACTTTAGATTTCTTAAATTGTTTCTTATCATACTTTTCTGTTTCTCGTTCTTTTTGTTGCTCTAAATATTGTTTATATCTAACATCATTCGGGGATCTTTTTCTTAGCTTCTCCATTCTAGAGGCTTTTAACCAACGTAATACAATGTCATTCTCATCATCTTCATTAATTCTTCCCATTTTTTTTATTTTTTTTTTCTCTCCGTACTCATCATAACCTTCATAGTTAATGGGGTTATCTAACTTAAATCTATCAAATGTCGCTAATTTAGTTTTTTGAGAAACCTTTTTATAAGCGTTCTCCATTCCGCGATTATTATTGTAATTATCAATTCCATAAGTTTTAATATAGTTTTCTTGCTTAATGTCGTCAATTAAATTATTAATTTCAATTAATTTAGAAATAGAACGAGATTTCATCGCTTGATTTCCTCTTACAGAAATATATAATTGAACTAAATCTTTACTAGTAGGATATTTCATTTGTAGACGATAGATCAAATCATTTATTCTGTCTATTCTGTCACGTTTGACTTCCCCTTGACACCAACTTAAATTTAAAGCTTGTTCAGTTGACATAAATTAATTACCTTAAGATATAATAACAAATGTAATAAACTATTCTAAACTAACCATTTGTTTTAGGATATAGAATAATATAATTATGATGCTAAGAAAAAAAAAAATTACTTTTCTATTAAACTTTTTTGACTGATTAACAAAAGGACCTAATAATATTAAAATTAATCCAAACATTGATGATATAAAAAACCTTGGATAACGTAATAAATTATCCCAAAAAATCATTTCATACTCCTTTTTATTACTACCTTTTTAATGATAAATTCAAATTTTAGCGAAATTTAGTAAAGGAGTTTATACATCCTAGATTAATACAAATTAATTTAAAATTCTTAATACATTAATTCTACTAAAGTGAAAAGCAAAATTAGATAATAATTTATATTATATACTAAAACAATATAAATTTTTCTATTAATTTAGTCAATAAGAAAAACTCAATAATTTACTTTCTTTTTTTTTATCTTACATAAGTTTTAAAAATTCATTATTATACTTATAGAACTATGACATTACTTATTTTAGGAGGAACAGGAACTTTAGGACGACAAATTGTTCGAAAAGCATTAGAAAATGGTTTTCAAGTTCGTTGTATTGTTAGGAATAAAAGAGCTGCCAATTTTTTGAAGGAATGGGGAGCTGAATTAGTTTATGGAGATTTAACTTTGCCAGAAACTTTGCCTGCTGCTTTTCAAGGTGTTACAGCTGTAATCGACGCAGCAACAACAAAAGTCACAGAGGAAAATGATAATAGTAGTATAATAAACGTGGACTGGTACGGAAAACTAATTATAATAGAATTATCAAAATTAATAAATATAAAACGATTTATTTTTTTATCTATTTTAAATTCAGAAAAGTATCCTTATATTACTCTAATGGAAATGAAGTATAGAGTAGAAAAACTTATTAAAAGTTCAGGTTTAACTTTTACAATTTTTAAATATGCCGGATTTTTCCAATCACTTATCAATCAATATGCATTACCACTTTTAGAACAAAAACCCATTTTAGTTACGTCAAAATCACCCGCTATTGCTTATATTGACACACAGGACGCTGCTTATTTCTGTATTAAAAGTTTATCGATTAAAGAAGCTCAAAATAAAATATTTGCTACAGGCAGTTCCCGAGCTTGGAAATCTGAAGAAATTATTGGCCTTTGTGAAAAATTTTCAGGGCAAAAAGCAAAAACTTTAATGTTTTCTATATTGTTTTTTAAGATATTTCGTCAAATTACAGGATTTTTTGATTGGAGCCTTCAAATAAGTGAACGATTAGCCTTTATCGAAGTTATAAATGATACACCAAATTTTAAATCTTCAATTCAATATACTTATCACATATTAGATATTAATCCGAAGGAAATTTTAGAATTAGATTTTTATTTCCAAGAGTATTTTGAAATAATGCTTAAAACATTAGAAGAAATTAAAAAGACAAAAGCTTCTATTATTGCAACTTAATAAAAAAAAGGAAAATATGAATCATGCTCTTTTTATCGTAAAAGTGGTTAAACCTCCAATCCATCTAATGTTTAAAGATTATGAAACAATTGAAATAAAAGTAGAATTTCCAATTAGTCGTCAAAAAAACTCGAAAAATGAAATTATACTTTTACTTTGGGGTGATCATCGAGAGGATTTTTTGAAATATTACAAAGTACAAGATTACTTATTAATCGAAGGTATCGTCACATTAAATGTGAACAATAAAAAAATAAATGTCACCGTTAAAAAACTTTATCCATTTCTATTAGTCTAATAGAAATGGATAAAGTTTTTCTATTGATCTAAATCATAAAAGCTAGCGAAATAGGTATATACCTATTTTGATAACTTTTATTTACTATTTTTTTATCCAATCATAACCCTTTTCTTCTAATATATTTGCTATCTGGCTATCCCCAGTCTTAACTATTTTTCCATCATCCATAATATGAATAAAATCAGGTTTTATATATTCTAATAAACGTTTATAATGCGTAATAAGAATTATACTTTTATTTTTTTTCTTTATTAATGTATTAATTGTTTCAGAAATAGATTTTAATGCATCTATATCAAGCCCTGAGTCCGTTTCATCAAGAATCCCTACTTTTGAATCTAATAGAGCGAATTGTAAAATTTCATTACGTTTTTTTTCCCCCCCAGAGAACCCTTCGTTAACATTTCTAGATATAAAACGTTCATCTAATTTAACCATTTTTAACTTTTCTTTTACTAGCTCATAAAAAGTTAAGGGGTTGACTTTTGGTAAATCTCTTGATAATTGTTTAGCATTATATATAGCTGCTAAAAACTCTTGATTATCAACCCCTGCAATTTCAATAGGATATTGAAAAGCTAAAAATAAACCTAGATGGGAACGTAGGTCTGGTTCTAAATCAGAAATATCTTTCCCTTCAAATAATATTTCTCCTTTTGTAATGCTATAAGAAGGATGTCCAGCAATTACTTTAGAAAGAGTGCTTTTACCAGAACCATTTACTCCCATTATAGCATGGACTTCTCCTTCAAAAATTGATAAATTAATTCCTTTCAAAATTTTACTATCATCAATATTTGCATGTAAATTTTTAATTTCTAATAATGGTAGTTTAGTTTTTTTAATCATCCGACACTTCCTTCTAATTTTATCCGTAATAAGTGTTCAACTTCAGTAGCAAACTCAATTGGCAGTTTATTGAAAACAACTTTACAAAAGCCCGTAAGTATTAAAGTAACCGCATCCTCAATATTAATCCCTCGCTGTAAAAGATAAAAAATCTGTTCTTCACCAACTTTTGAAGTAGAAGCTTCATGCTCTATTTTTGAAGTTGAGTTTTGTACTTGTATGTAAGGAAAAGTATTTGCTTGGGCATTTATTCCAAACAAGAGTGAATCACATTGAGAAAAATTTCTACTATTTAGAGCTTTTGTGCCAATTTTAACTAATCCTCTATAACTATTTTTTGAATAACCCCCTGATATCCCTTTAGAAATAATTTGACTTGTGGTATTTGCACCTATATGAATCATTTTAGTTCCTGTATCAGCTTGTTGTCGATTAGTCGTCAAAGCTACTGAATAAAATTCTCCTTTCGAGTAAGGACCAATTAATACACAACTTGGGTATTTCCAAGTAATAGCGGAACCAGTTTCTACTTGTGTCCAGGAAATTTTTGAGTTTTCTCCTATAGCTAATCCACGTTTGGTCACAAAATTAAAAATCCCTCCTATACCATTTTTATCCCCCGCATACCAATTTTGAACTGTCGAATATTTTATTTCTGCATTTTTTAATGCAATTAATTCAACAATAGCCGCATGAAGTTGATTGGTATCATATTGGGGAGCTGTACATCCTTCAAGATAGCTAACATAACTACCTTCTTCTGCAATGATTAGCGTACGTTCAAATTGTCCGGCTTCTCTATTATTGATTCGGAAATATGTTGATAATTCTAAAGGACATCGTAAATTTTTAGGAATATAACAAAAGGACCCATCTGTAAAGACAGTTGAATTTAGAGCAGCAAAAAAGTTATCTCCTGAAGGTATTACTGTACCTAAAAAATATTTTACTAAATGAGGATAATTTATAATAGCTTTTGATATTGAACAAAAAATAACTCCATATTTTTCCAATTCTTCTTTGAATGTGGTCGCAATTGAAACACTGTCAAAAACAGCGTCAACAGCAACATTTGCTAAACGTTTTTGTTCGTTAAGAGAAATTCCTAATTTGTCAAATGTCTTTTTTATTTCTGGATCGATCTCATCTAAGTTAGCTAAAGTTTTTTTTTTCTTTGGTACAGAGTAGTAAATAATTTTTTGATAATCTATATCTAAAATATCTAATTTTGCCCAGGTAGGATTTTTCATTTTTCTCCATCTTTTTAATGCCCCCATTCGAAATTTGAACATATAATCAGGTTCATTATTTCTTCTTAAAATATTTCTTACTATCTTTTCATTTAATCCGGGTGGAAGCGTTTCAGTTTCAATATCAGTAAAAAAACCATACTTATATGGTTGATTAACAAATTGTTGTAGATTAGTATTTGTATTATTCATAATAATAATAGTTTACAACTTAGTTACTTTATTTAGATATAATTAATCACTTAAATTAATAGATATTATATAAATATATATATTTATATAATATCTATTAATTTATTTATTATATTTTATATTTCTAATATGAATCATAAATTTTTTAATTTCGTTTTTAATACGACAAAACGTCAATAGATATAATTTTTTTACAAACATTACAATTAATTGTAATGTTTGTAAAAAAATTATATCTATTGACGTTTTGTCGTATTATTCAATTTTATATAAATTTCTTGACAAAAGAATTCTTCTCTATAATAGAAAAGAATTTAAAACTTCGTTTCAACAAAACGTTGAAAGATAAATCGATTATGCTTTTTATTCATCTTAATAACGCGTGATCTAACAAAACCTAAATCAAGAGCTTGATAAATAGTTTCGGCATAACCATAATTTAACTCTAGTTTCTTTAAAAATAGAGAAATAATCTCTTTTTGAGTCCAAGATTGAGAATCTGTGATTATATCGTAAGATAATTTATTATATTTAAAAGCCAAATAATTTTGGTGAGTCTTATCGTATATGCTAGATTTTAAATAGTCAGAATTAACTATTGGAACCTCAATAGTTTGATGTAATTTATGTTCTATATAGGGATAACCGAGTTTGTTTATCACTTTCTTTAAGATCTTAGAATTTGTATATTTTGTTTTAATAGAAGTATAGTGAGACATAATTTTATTAGTTTTTAAAAAACCTGAAAACTAAAAGATTTAACAACAATCTACTTAATATAATAATACTAAATTTTTAAAATAACGTCAAGAAGCGCAATATTTTAAAGAGTTATATAATTAGAAAGAAACCTTTTTTAAAGTGAGCTCAGCAGGAATTGAACCTACATTAGGAACTTAGAAGGTTCCGGTCTTTATCCATTAGACGATGAGCCCTTTGAAATACCTAAATAAAGACTGGGTAGTACTGGATTCGAACCAGTGACCCTCTGCTTGTAAGGCAGACGCTCTACCACTGAGCCAACCACCCTTGACTTTATTTGCTTAATAACCATTATAACATATATATAATATCTTAAGATTGATTGTTAATGAGATTTAAAATAAGTAAAAATTATAATTGACAATGATTTAAATAAAGAGTATATTGCATTCACTAAGTAAAAAATTGGATTTAGGAGTTTTATGAAAGCTGTAATAGAATTTATTAAAGGAATTGAAGAAACTACTATTCCAATTATTAATATAACGCGTTCACCTGATGGTACTACGGGCACAGCAACGTTTATTTTTGAAAATGCTAGTTTATTTTATGCAGGTATTAATTCACAGAGGGAAATAACTGGAATGTTTCTTATTGATAACGAGGGTACTTTAAGTACAAGAGATATTAATGCAAAATTTATTCAAGGTAAACCAAAAACTCTTCAAGCTATTTATATTATGAAAAATGCTGAGGCTTGGGATCGTTTTATGAGATTTATGGAGCGCTATTCGGAGCAAAATAATTTAACATTTATTAAAGCTAAAATAAGTTCTTAAATTAAGTAACAAAAAAATATATATTCTGATAGAAAAATTCATTTATAGTCTAAAATTAACGAGAAAGAGAAATTATAATAATGTCTATTATTACCTCAAGATTTAATTTTAATAAATTTGGTTTATTATTATCAAAACATAGTTATCAAATAAAAAAAAACGATATATTGGCGGGTATTTTAATAGGGTTAGAACCAAATTATGCCTTAATCGATCTAGGTTTAGAACGAATATGTTTTTTACCCTTAAAAGAGTTTTCTCTCTCCAAAATAACAAATATTGAAGAGTTATTAAATATTAATTTTATTGCTGAATTTTTAATTCTTGATATTAAAAAAAATAAGCGAATAATTGTTTCATTAAAACGGGTAAAATACATTTACTTATGGAATCGATTAAGGCAATTAGATTTTACAAATATGATTATTTATGCGAAAATTGGAAATTCATTAGGAAGAGGAAAGCTAGTAAGCTTTAATGATTTATGTTTTTTTATACTAAATGCAAATATACCTAAATACTATCGTAGAACAAGTAATCCAAATCTTTTTATACCTTTTAAATTCCTTGAGATTAAAGATTCTTTTCATATTGCTCATATAAGTTCCACATCTGCAGTTTTCAGCAAAGTTAATAAAAATTTAATAGTTGGTTCACTCTATTTAGGAAATATTGTTTCTATTAAAGAGTTTGGTATTTTTATTAATATTTTAGGAGTAAAATGTTTAGCCCATATTTCGGAAATTTGTCAAAATCAAACACTAGATCTTACCTCCTTTTATAGTCGTGGAGATCAATTATTATTCCAAATTGTTTCTAAAGATATAGAACGTGGTAAGATTTCGATAACTTTAGAAAATTAACCACCACCAACAATCGTAATAATTTCTATTTTATCGTCTTGTTTCATATATTTTGATCTTAAAGTCAACTTATTATTTATCTTTCCATTATGTTCTAGAATAACTAATTCCTTTGGATAATTAAGAAACTCTAGAAATTCAAATATTTGAAAAGGTTGAATAGTAAATATTTTATATTGATTATTATTTAAAACAATTGAAAAAAAAAAAGCTTTTTTTTTAATATGACTCATTTTTCGTTATAATATATATATTATAAAGTATACTATATAATTATAGATGCTTTAATTTTAATAAGGTGGATGTAGCCAAGTGGTTAAGGCAGTGGGTTGTGATTCCGCCATTCGCGGGTTCAAGTCCCGTCATTCACCCTAAAAACTCTAAATTAATCTAAAAGCTGGTGTAGCTCAATTGGTAGAGCAACTGATTTGTAATCAGTAGGTTGAAGGTTCAATTCCTTTCACCAGCTCTTTATGATAATAAAGACATAAAATTTAACAATTAGTTTACAAATAATACAATATTATCATAAGTATAATTTAAAATTCTAGTAAAGTTAGGAGAAAGACGATATAATTTGGAATAAAATAGATTATTAAAATTGATATATTGATTAATTTTAATAATCTACGACAAAACGAGTAGATTATTAAAAAAATTACTATGATGAAATAAAATAAAGTTCAAGATTAAATTTTCGTTACACTAATCAATTGGACGCATTGAAAGTACAGCTTCTGTTTGACGATTTATACCTTTTTCAAAACCTGCCGCAGCGGCTCTAGCACGACCTGAATGCCACCAATGACCAACTAATAAAAAGAAACCTAAGAAAAAATGAGAAGTTGTTAACCAAGAACGAGGAGAAACATAATTTACAGAGTTTATTTCAGTAGCAACACCACCAACCGAATTTAAAGACCCTAAAGGAGCGTGAGTCATATACTCTGCTGCTCGACGTTCTTGCCATGGTTGAATATCATTTCTAATTTTATTAATGTCTAAACCATTTGGACCACGTAAAGGTTCTACCCATGGAGCACGTAAATCCCAAAAACGCATTGTTTCTCCACCGAATATAATTTCACCACTAGGTGATCTCATTAAATATTTCCCTAAACCAGTAGGTCCTTGGGCTGATGCCACATTAGCGCCTAATCTTTGATCTCTGACTAAAAAAGTAAAAGCTTGTGCTTGAGAAGCTTCGGGTCCAGTAGGACCAAAGAATTCGCTAGGATACGCTGTATTATTGTACCAAACGAATATAGAAGCAGTAAGTCCCATAAGAGATAATGCTGCTAAACTATAAGATAAATAGGCTTCCCCTGACCAAACAAAAGCTCTACGTGCCCAAGCAAACGGTTTAGTTACAATATGAAATATACCCCCAAGTAAACAAAGGGCACCTACCCATATATGACCGCCCACAAGATCTTCCATGTTATCAATTGAAGCAATCCAACCGTCACCACCGAAAGGTGATTTAAAGACATAACCAAAAATAATAAAAGGATTTATAGTTGGATTATCAATAAATCTAACATCTCCACCTCCAGGAGCCCAGGTGTCATATAATCCATAGCTAAATAAGTTACCAGGCATAGCTCGAAAAGCGAATAAAAGAGATCCTAAACCAAGGAAAATTAAATGAATACCTAAAATTGATGTCATTTTATTTTTATCACGCCAGTCATAGCCAAAGAATGGGAAAGATTCTTCAAGTGTATCAGGACCAATTAAGGAATGATAAATTCCACCGAAACCCAGTACCGCAGAAGAAACTAGGTGTACAACTCCAACAACAAAATATGGATATGTGTTTATAATTTCCCCCCCAGGCCCTACACCCCATCCCAATGTTGCCAAATGAGGAATTAAAATAAAGCCTTGTTCATATAAAGGTTTTTCTGGAATAAAATGAGAAACTTCAAATAATGTCATAGCCCCTGTCCAAAAAACCATGATACCAGCATGAGCTACATGTGCACCTAATAACTTACCAGATACATTAATTAGACGGGCATTACCAGACCACCAAGCAAAACCTGTAGATTCAATATCTCTACCAGCTACAATATTAAAGGGCGTTTCCACGTGGTAAAACCTCCTCAGGAAATACAAAGTTTTCATGTGGCTGATCTTGTGCAGCCATCCAAGCGCGAATACCTTCGTTTAATAAAATATTTTTAGTATAGAATGTTTCAAATTCTGGATCTTCTGCAGCGCGGAGCTCCTGTGATACAAAATCATAAGCTCTTAAATTAAGAGCAAGTCCTACGATACCAACAGCACTTGTCCATAATCCTGTTACGGGTACAAATAGCATAAAGAAATGTAACCAACGTTTATTTGAGAAGGCTACACCAAAAATTTGTGACCAAAAGCGATTTGCTGTTACCATAGAATATGTCTCTTCCGATTGAGTTGGAGTAAATGCACGAAATGTATTTGCCGCGTCACCATCTTCAAATAACGTATTTTCTACAGTAGCTCCATGAATAGCACATAATAAAGCCCCCCCCAAGATACCGGCCACGCCCATCATATGAAAAGGATTTAAGGTCCAATTATGAAATCCTTGTAAAAATAATAAGAAACGAAATATCCCTGCTACTCCAAAACTTGGAGCAAAAAACCAACTAGCTTGACCTAATGGATATAATAAAAAAACCGAAACAAAGATTGAAATAGGTCCAGAAAAAGCAATTGCATTATATGGACGGATACCTACTAAACGTGCTATTTCAAATTGTCGTAGACAAAATCCAATTAACCCAAATGCTCCATGTAAAGCCACAAAAGTCCATAATCCACCGATTTGACACCATTGTGTGAAGTTTCCTTTAGCCTCAGGACCCCATAGAAGTAAAAGGGAATGTCCCATACTATTAGCTGGTGATGAAACAGCTGCCGTTAAAAAATTACAACCTTCTAGATACGAAGTTCCTAACCCATGTGTATACCATGAAGTAACAAAGGTTGTTCCAGTAAACCAACCACCAAGTGCTAAATAAGCGCAAGGAAATAATAGTAAACCTGACCAACCAACAAAAACAAAACGATCTCGTTTTAACCAATCATCTACAAGGTCGAATAAACCACCACGTTCTGATTGTCCAATTGCAATAGACATAAATAGATTATTAATTATGAACTTTAAGCAATAATAAAGTAGATAAAAGAAACAAAATTAGTTCACATCTATCAAACTTATCTAATCAGCTAATTTATATTATATATTATAAATTATTTAACTTTTCTAATGGTTAGTAACATAATTTCTTTCTTTAAACCAACAAAATATTACATTGTTATTAATATATTTTATGTTAGGTATATAGAACTTCTCCCCAGGTAGGACTTGAACCTACGACCAATCGGTTAACAGCCGATTGCTCTACCACTGAGCTACTGAGGACTATTCTACTACTATTATATATCTTTTTAATCTTGTTATGTTTTCTTAAGATTTATAGTATTATTAAATTAATTTAGAGGGTTATTAATAATTGAGCAATTTTGCTCATTTGGGAAAATAGGAAAAGTATTTATGTTAAATTTAGAAAAGACCTCAACGATAATATATAATATTTTAATAAGGGAAGTATTAGAATAATTATTAATTACAAAAAACTTGCAATAAATTTTGACTTTTTTTTTAAGGATTTCATACAATACAATTAGTGACTAAAAAAATAAATTTTAAGAATAAAAAATGACTAAAAAAACTGTTCAAGTTATCTTATCGAAAGATATAGATACTTTAGGGAAAGAAGGAACTATTATTAAAGTTAAACCCGGGTATCTTAGAAATTATTTAATTCCTGGAAAACTTGCTAAAGTAGCAACCAATACTTTAATTCACAAATTTGAATTGAAACAAAAAGATATAGAAATAAAAGAAAAACAATTTCTTAAAAACTGTGAAGAAAATAAAGAATTATTAGAAAGTTTTAATAAATTTGTAATCTATAAAAAAATCAAAGAGGATGGAGTATTTTTTGGAAAAATTACAAAAAAACAGATATTAGATCTATTAAACGAGAAAGTTAAGTTAGAAATGGAACTTAATAAAAACCAGTTGGAATTTCCGGAACTTAAACAATTAGGGAAATATATTATTAAAATTAAATTAGCAAATAGCATTATTGCTAACGTGACTCTAGAAATTTTAGCAGAATAGAAAATTGTTAAAATGAACAACTTAAGATTACCTAATTTAAAAACAATATTACCATATAACCTTTTAGCTGAAAGATTAGTTTTAAGTAGCATTTTAACAATGCCTGAAACTATTTTAGTCGTTAGTCAAAAACTACCTATTGAAGCTTTCTACTTAGAAACTCATCAAATTATATATAAGGCTTTTCTAATACTTTATGCTGAAGGAAAGACTATTGATTATATAAATTTAATTACCTGGATTCAAGATAATGGATTTTTATTAAAAATTGGAGGTTCACATGTTATTTTAAAATTACTGAATCAAATATCCAAGATAAATAATTTAGACGAGTATCTAAGCTTAATTTATGAAAAATATTTACGTAGATTATTAATTCAACTTGGTGAGGAAATAATTGAATTAGGTTATTTAACAAATCTTCCTTTAGAAACTATTTTTGCAAAAATTGAACAAAGTTATTTTCGTCTCGCAGAAAATAAATCAACAAAACATTTAATCAGCGTTAAGCAAGGTTTGCAACAAATCGCTAAAGAAATTGAGCAAGGCTTAAAAAATCCACACTTATCTGGATTAAAAACAACCTTTATAGAACTTGATATAATAACTCAGGGGTTTCAAAATTCTGATCTAATTATTATTGCTGGTCGACCTTCAATGGGGAAAACAGCTTTCGCGTTTAATTTAGCAAAAAATATTGCCCAATCTCATGATACATCAGTAGTTTTTTTTAGTCTAGAAATGACAAAACAACAACTGCTATATCGATTATTGGCGTCGGAAGTAAAGATCACAAGTACTAGATTAAGAGCATCACGAATTAAAGAAACTGAATGGTTTCAAATACATAGAATTATTAATAAATTATCAAGTTTAAGACTCTTTATTGATGATACTCCAGAACTATCGGTTAATGATGTTAAATTAAAAGTAAAAAGTATTAATTTTGAGTCAATAAAAAAAATAAGTTTAGTCGTTATAGACTATTTACAACTTTTAGAAGAAGTGGATCAAAATATAAATAGAGTTCAAGAGTTATCAAAAATTACCCGAGCGCTCAAAAAATTAGCTCGTGATTTAAATATACCAATTATTGTTTTATCTCAACTGAGTAGAAATGTGGAAAGTCGAGTAAACAAAAAACCAATTTTAGCAGATTTAAGAGAGAGTGGATGTATTAATTTTTTCTTTGACAACTTGGTTATCAATAAAACAAAAAATTCCCCCATTTATTGCTGGACTGGTAAATTATTGTCTAAACAAAAACTTTTTGATATTAAATTTACTGGACAAAAACCTATTTATAAGCTAAGCACTAATCTCGGTTGGTCAATATTTTTGACTAGTGATCATAAAATTTTAACTGAAAAAGGTTGGAAAAAACTTAACCAAGTAACATCAAATGATTTGATTAGTATAAAATTATTCTTTTATCTTAGTTCTATAACTTATTATCATAAATCTTTTATTACATGGGATAAGATAATTAAAATAAATTATCAAAAATTAGGGAATGTCTATGATTTAAGGATTTCAAGTTATTCAAATTATCTAGTAAATCGTATAGTTGTTCATAATTCAATTGAACAGGATGCTGATATTGTTATTATGCTATATCGTGATGATTATTATAATAAGGAAAATTCTGAAAAAAATATAATCGAACTTATTATAGCAAAACATCGAAATGGACCAATAGGTTCAACGAAATTAATTTTTGATCCAAAATTTCTTCGGTTTTTTGATATTTAAATTTATTTTAATATTTTAATTCGAAAAAACCCTCATAATATTTATTAAATATTATATATTTTCTTTGGTAGCAAAATTAGTTTGACAGAAAAATAAAGATTAAAGCATTATTATTATAATAATAATTCCTCTTTAACTTTTCTGAAGAGCGTCTTTAGTTCAGTTGGTAGAACATAGGTCTCCAAAACCTAGTGTCGAGGGTTCAAGTCCTTCAAGACGCGTGCTATTGCTATATTATGTAAATAACAGAAACTAGAAATTTTATTTTAACCTAAAAATTTTAAAATTATTCAAATCAAAAAAATATTAATAGATAAATATATATTATTAAATATATGGGAAAAAAAGTAACCAGTATAATAAAATTGGCTCTATCAGCAGGCAAGGCTGTTCCTGCACCCCCTGTAGGTCCAGCTCTTAGCCAACATGGTGTTAATATAGCAGCTTTCTGTAAAGAGTATAATGCAAGAACAGCTGATCAAAGTGGTCTAATTATTCCAGTCGAAATATCAGTTTATGAAGATAGGTCTTATACTTTTATATTGAAAACGCCGCCTGCATCTGTACTGCTGATTAAGGCTCTCAATATAAAAAAGGGTGCTGCTGAACCAAATAAACAAATTGTTGGGTCAATAGAAAAAAGTGAAATTGTAAAAATAGCACAAATCAAGTTATCAGATCTAAATACAAAAAGTATAGATAGTGCTTTTAAAATTATTGCCGGAACTGCAAAAAATATGGGAATTACAATAAATGATTAATAGAGTTGAAAATTCTTAGAATGGATTTAAAAAAGAATGAAAAAATTAAATAAACGAATACAAAATAACAAACAAAAAATAGAAAAACGTTTATATCATCAAAAGGAAGCTATTAGTCTTGTAAAAGAAACCGCAAATGCTAAATTTGTGGAATCTATTGAAGTTCACGTTGCATTATCAATTGATCCTAAGTATAGTGATCAACAATTACGAAGTACTTTAATATTACCTAAAGGGACCGGAAAAACAAAACGTATAGCAGTATTAATATCTTCAGAAGCTATTAAATCGGAATATTTAGAATTAGCTGATATAATTGGGTCTGATGATTTAATAGAAACAATAACAAAAGGTGAGTTAAACTTTGATATTTTGATCGCTACACCTGATATGATGCCTAAATTAGCTAAATTAGGCCGAATTTTAGGTCCAAAAGGTTTAATGCCTTCACCAAAAGCAGGTACAGTAACTACTGACATAGGGTTAACATTACAGGAGTTTAAAAAAGGTAAAGTAGAATATCGTGCTGATAAAACAGGGATTGTTCATTTACTAATAGGAAAAAGTAATTTTACTGAGTCAGATTTGTTAGAAAACTTATTTGCTATTTATACTTCTATAGAAAATAATAAGCCAATAGGCGTAAAGGGTCGTTATTTTAAAACTTTCTATATTTCTAGTACAATGGGACCATCAATTCAATTAGATATTTCAACATTAAAATGATAAAATAAATTTAAAATATAGTATAAAATTATGACTGAAAAAATTTTAACTTTAATTGAAGAATTAAAAACATTAACATTATTAGAAGCTACTGAATTAGTTCAATCAATAGAAGAAACATTTAATGTGGATGCATCTACAGGAGGTGGTGGAGTTATGATGATGAGTCCGGGTGAAACATCTAGTGAGGATAATAGTAAAGCAATTGAGGAAAAAACAGAATTTGATATTAGTTTAGACGAAGTTCCTAAAGATAAAAAAATTGCTATTTTAAAGGTTGTTCGATCAGTAACAGAATTAGGGTTAAAAGAAGCCAAAGAGGTCGTTGAAAATACACCAAAAGTCATTAAAGAAGGATTGGCAAAACCTGCTGCTGAAGAAGCTAAAAAATATCTTGAAGAAGCTGGTGCTATTGTGACACTTAAATAGCACCTAATATATTTTTAAATATAAATTTTTTATTATTTTATTATAAATATTAAAATAAACGCAAAGCTATTAGGTATAATAATTTGAGTTTTATTTTAATATTTAAGCTACTAGATATTGCGGTTTGAAAATTCTAGAAAATTTCCTCTTCTACATGAGCTGCAATTTTACAATCTCTTCGAGGATAGGCCACACAAGTTAATATATAACCACATTCTATTTTTTCGTCATCTAAAAAAGCTTGTTCTGATTGATCTACTTTTCCTTTTAATAATTTTCCTGCACAAGTTGAACATGCTCCAGCTCGGCAAGAATATGGTAAATTTAAGTCTACCTCTTCGGCTGCATCTAATATATATACATCATCTGCACAATCATAAATTGTATCAATTTGTTCTTTTGGACATACCATATGTATTTTAAAGGTAGGCATACACTTAAATTTGAAATCAAAACCAGGTAACTATTACAAGTAAAATTTATTTTAAATCAAAATAATAACATATTATTATATTAATGAGCCCTAGTTAATTTGTCAAATTTTTTGGGTTTGTATATATTATATATAGACTTTATAGTAAGAAAGTCAAAAAGATGTTCACTGAATAGGAGTTATACTAAATGGCATTACCTTGGTATCGCGTTCATACTGTAGTTCTTAATGATCCAGGACGGCTAATTGCAGTTCATATAATGCACACAGGATTAGTTGCTGGATGGGCTGGTTCAATGGCATTATATGAATTGTCTGTTTTTGATTTTTCAGACCCGATTTTAAATCCTATGTGGCGTCAAGGTATGTTTGTTATGCCTTTTATGACAAGATTAGGGGTTTCAGACTCTTGGACGGGGTGGGATATCGCAGGTGAGAAAACTGAACCTCTTGTAAGTTTATGGTGCTATGAAGGAGTAGCATATACTCATATAATACTATCAGGTCTTTGTTTTTTAGCTGCAGTTTGGCATTGGGTATACTGGGATCTTGAATTATTTCGTGATCCAAGAACCGGTGAACCATCCTTAGATTTACCGAAAATTTTTGGTATCCATTTATTCTTATCCGGTTTGTTATGTTTCGGGTTTGGTGCCTTTCATGTAACTGGATTCTTTGGACCAGGTATTTGGGTTTCCGATGCTTATGGATTAACGGGACAGGTTCAACCTGTTGCACCATCATGGGGTCCAAATGGTTTTAATCCTTTTAATCCAGGAGGAATTGCTGCACACCATATAGCAGCTGGTAGTTTTGGTGTTTTAGCAGGGGGTTTCCATTTAACATTACGACCTCCTCAAAGATTATACCGTGCATTAAGAATGGGAAATATTGAAACAGTTCTATCAAGTAGTATTGCAGCTGTTTTCTTTGCAGCTTTTATTACTTCGGGTACTATGTGGTATGGATCAGCAACCACTCCTATTGAGTTATTTGGACCAACAAGATACCAATGGGATAGTGGGTATTTTCAACAAGAGATTGAACGTCGAGTTGAAACAGCTTTAAATGAAGGGTTATCAGAAACTGAAGCCTGGTCAGGTCTTCCCGATAAATTGGCATTTTATGATTATATTGGTAATAATCCAGCAAAAGGAGGGTTATTTAGATCTGGTCCTATGAATAAAGGTGACGGGATAGCTGAAGCTTGGTTAGGTCATCCAATTTTTAGAGATCGTGAAGGGCGTGAGTTGACTGTGCGTCGTATGCCTGCTTTCTTTGAAACATTCCCTGTCATTTTAATTGATAAAGATGGGATTATTCGTGCAGATATTCCGTTTAGACGTGCTGAATCAAAGTATAGTATTGAACAAGTTGGTGTAAATGTAAGTTTTTACGGTGGTAAACTAAATGGTCAATCATTCAAAGATGCACCAACCGTAAAAAAGTTTGCTCGTAAAGCTCAACTTGGGGAGGTTTTTGAGTTTGATAGAACAAGTCTAGAGTCTGATGGTGTATTTAGAAGCAGTCCACGAGGTTGGTACACATTTGGGCATTTAAATTTAGCACTATTCTTTTTCTTGGGTCATTTATGGCATGGGTCACGTACTATCTTTCGTGATGTATTTACTGGTATTGGATCAGAAGTTACAGAGCAAGTTGAGTTTGGTGCATTCCAAAAACTAGGGGATGAAACAACTCGTAAACAGGGTGTAGTTTAATTTATTTTCTAATTATTAATTAAAAAGAAAAATATGGGTATTGACTTTTCGCAACTTTCACAGCCAGCTTTAGTATATTCAACTTTATTAATAGGAACATTAATGGTTCTCTTTTTTGCTGTTTTCTTCCGTGATCCACCTAGAATTATAAAAGAATAAAATACTTTAGATTTATGTTTATTAATAAAATTAATAGATATAAGTCTAAAGTATCCAGTATGATTAATCTTCATGCTCTTCAAAAGGATCCCTTAACCCTGATCGAAATGATCTATAAGTTGAATAAGTAGTGATTGTTATTAAAAAACTACAGACAAAAATCAACAAAATAACAGATGTTTCCATAAGTTTTACTCTTTTATTGAATTATTATACTGACAAAAATTCTTACTAATTAATTTAACTTAAAAAAATTATGGCTTTTAAAACAAAATTAGGTGATATTTTAAGACCTTTAAATTCTGAATATGGCAAGGTAGCACCTGGATGGGCTACAACATTAATTATGGGTATCGCGATGCTATTATTCTTAGTTTTCTTATTGATAATTCTACAAATCTATAATTCATCCTTAATTTTAAACGATGTTGATGTGGATTGGCAGAGTTTAGGCAATTAAAGAGGATTTTATTTAATCATAGTTTATAATAAAAATAAACTATGATTAAATAAAATCCTCTTTAATTATAACTTATACGAAATTATACGATTAATTTTTAAGATAATGGCTGCAGTTTAGTCTGCTTAGGCAAACCAGTATATTTACTTACAAATTGTTCAAAGTCTTTTCCATCGATCGTTTCAATTTGAGTTAGTAATGTTGATAATTGATCTAATAATAGACGGTTCCTCTCCAATATAGTACAAGCTTTCCCAAATCCATCTTCCACAATTTCAATAATTTGTATATCAACTTGATCAGCAACATCAAGAAAACAATCCGGTCTAGTTTGTAGACGTCGCCCAAAAAAAATCGTCGGTTTAGGTAATTCCATCGCCATAGGAGTTAAACTAGACATTCCAAATCTTGTAACCATTTGTCTTGCTAAAGAATTAACTTTAAAAAAGTCATTACTAGCACCACTGGTAATTTCCATTTTTCCAAAAATAACTTTTTCTGCTGCCCGACCACCAAGTGTTCCTATTAATCGAGAAGATAATTGACCACGTGTTAGAAGAGGTTGCTCATCAGGTGTAAACCATGTTAATCCTTGAGCACGTCCTCTTGGGATTAATGTTACTTTTTGAACATCATCATGATTTTTTAATAATGTACCAGCTAAAGCATGTCCTACTTCGTGATAAGCCACTAATCTTTTATTTCGTGAATCATTTAGTAAAACTCCCTCTAATCCTGCAATGATTCTTTCAATTGCTGTGTAGATTTGTTTAATAGTTATAGTCTCTAAATTAGCTCTAGCAGTTAGAATAGCAGCCTCATTAAGAATATTAGCTAGATCAGCTCCAGAGAAACCTGCTGTACGTTGCGCAATAAATTTAAGTGAAGTTTTTGAATCAATTTTTTTATCTCGACTATGGACTTTTAAAATTTCTATACGCCCATATATATCTGGTAGATAAACAGTGATTTGACGATCAAAACGTCCCGGACGTAATAATGCAGAATCTAAAACGTCAGCTCTATTTGTTGCTGCAATTACAATAATTCCACTTGTAGGTTTAAATCCATCCATTTCTGTCAAAATTTGATTTAATGTTTGTTCACGCTCATCATTAGTACCACCTACTCCTGTTCCCCTTTGTCTACCAATAGCATCAATTTCATCGATAAATAAAATGCAAGGAGAATTACGTTCTGCAGTTTCAAACAAATCACGAACTCGTGAAGCTCCTATACCAACAAACATTTCAACAAATTCCGATCCAGAGATACTAATAAAAGGTACACCCGCTTCTCCAGCTATTGCTTTTGCTAGTAGAGTCTTCCCCGTACCTGGAGGACCAACTATTATAACACCTTTTGGTGGATTCGCACCAACAGCTGTAAATAGTTGGGGCATCTTTAAAAAAGAAACAAATTCTTCAAATTCTTGTTTTGCTTCATCGATACCAGCAACATCCTTAAATGAAACACCTGTATTAGCATCTAATTGAATTTTTGCCCGAGCTTTGCCCAAATTACCAAAAAAATCGTAATTGCTACCTTCCGAAAAAAATAATTGAAAAACAACAAACAATAAAACTGGGATTAGAAAAATACTTAAAATGGACCATGCTGAATTGAAAGATACAGAAGGATGGGCAGTGAAATCTATTTGATATTCTCTTAATTTTAATATTAAAGATGAATTTCGGATAGGTACTTTTACACTGACATGTTGTAATTTTGAACTGATTGAATCAATGATATCAAACACAACAATTTCACCATTTTCATACAAGTCTACTTTTTTTATGTCGCCATTTTCTAGATAACTTAAAAATTTCTCAAAACTAATTATATTACTTGGGTGACTTTCTTTAAAGTTAATCAAATTAGTAATTAAGTCTAGGATAGAATCCCATTTAAAATAAATAAAACCTGAGATAAATGCAAGCCCAACTAAAATTATATAAAAAATTTTTGGGGTTTCATTCTTCATAAATAATTATCCTTTATGTTAATAATAGTATTACAATATTATTATTAACATAAAGTATATTAAAAAACAAGTTTATAAGAGTTTTCTGTAAACTTCCAAAAACATAAAATATCATATATTGTAATATTTAATCTTAATAGAATAGAAATAACTAATTATGATAGAGAAAGGATCAAAAGTCCGTATTTTAAGAAAAGAATCATATTGGTATAATGATGTAGGAACTGTCGCTACAATAGAACAAGGTGGTTCAAATTATCCAATATTAGTAAGATTCATAAAAGTCAACTATAGTGGGACGAATACAGCAAATTTTAAATTAGAAGAATTAGTAGTAATGCAATAGTTGCATTTCGGTTTTAGTTTTAAACTAAAACAGAAATGCAACTATTTCTTTACTACTAATTATTTATAATTAAATAATTTAGTAGAAACACCTGGAAACAGATCAAGTAATAATAGAGTATTAATTATTTCATCAGAATTAGATTCAATATCAATCATTTTTTTATAGCGACGAATCTCGAATTGTTCACGTGAATCTTTATTAACATGCGGAGATCGCAAAACACAGTATGATCTTTTTTTAGTAGGGAAAGATACCGGACCCGAGATATTAGTAATACACTTTTCCTGACTTAATACATTAAGTATTACATCGCAAGAGCGATATAATCTTAAATGATTAAAAGACTGTAAGATAATTCGTACTTTTTCTGTTGACATAAAATTAATATTTAATTAAGAATTTTTGAAACAACACCAGCTCCAATCGTTCTTCCACCTTCTCTAATAGCAAATCTCATACCTTCTTCAATTGCAATTAAAGAAATTAAACCAGCTGTCATTTTTACACGATCTCCAGGCATTACCATTACTGATTTCGACCCACTATCATCTGTAAAACGTAAAATTTCACCTGTTACATCTGTTGTACGAACATAAAATTGAGGTCTATAGCCTACAAAGAAGGGTGTATGACGCCCACCTTCTTCTTTTGTTAAAACATATACTTCCGATTCAAATGTGTTATGTGGTGTTATTGTCCCAGGTTTTGACAATACCATACCACGTTCTATTTCTGTCTTTTGTAATCCCCGTAATAAAATCCCAACATTATCTCCAGCGACCCCTTCATCTAAAGTTTTTTGGAACATTTCAACACCAGTTACTGTTGTTGATTTCGTATCACCTAAACCTACTAGTTCTACTGTTTCACCTACTTTTATAATTCCGCGATCAATTTTACCAGTTGCTACAGTACCGCGACCGGTAATTGAGAAAACATCTTCAATTGCCATCAAAAATGTTTTTTCAGTATCCCTTATTGGCGTTGGTATATAATTATCAACTTCTTCCATTAAATTATAAATTTTATCGACCCACTTATTATCTCCTTTTTTTATTGTGGGTTCAGCATTAATAGCTTCTAAAGCTTGTAAGGCAGAACCGGCCACAATAGGAATATCATCTCCAGGAAACTCATAATTAGATAGTAATTCTCTAACTTCTAATTCTACTAACTCTATTAATTCCAGGTCATCAACTTGATCTTCTTTATTTAGAAATACTACAATATGTGGAACACCAACTTGTTTTGATAATAAAAGGTGTTCACGCGTTTGAGGCATAGGACCGTCGGCTGCTGAAACAACTAATATAGCACCATCCATCTGTGCTGCACCCGTAATCATGTTTTTAACATAATCAGCATGACCGGGACAATCAACATGAGCGTAATGGCGAGTTTCTGTTTCATATTCTACATGAGCTGTATTAATAGTGATTCCCCGAGCGCGTTCTTCGGGCGCCGCATCAATATCTTCATATTTTTTAGCATTTGCACTACCAGCCAAGGATAAAACAGCAGTAATTGCCGCCGTTAATGTTGTTTTACCATGATCGACGTGTCCAATGGTTCCAATGTTAATATGTGGTTTTGTTCGATCAAATTTTTCCCGAGCCATAAGTCTATCCTCCTTATTTTTTATATACATATATATATATATATTTTTACTTTTGGCGTTTAATTGTTATTACGAACGAAAATGTGCAAAAGCCTTATTTGATCTTGCCATTCGATGAGTTTCATGCCTTTTACGAATAGCATTACCATAACCTTTTGAAGCATCTATGATTTCATTGGCTAATTTTATGGCAATTGTTTTCCCTGATCTCGCTTTAGCAAATTGAAGAATCCAGCTTAAACCCAGATTAATTCCTCTAAATTTTTTTACCTCAATAGGTACTTGATAAGTCGAGCCGCCTATGCGTTTAGCTTTTATTTTCACTGTAGGGCTGACATTTTTTATGGCTATTTCAAAGATTTTTAATGGTTGAGTATCGGTCTTTTGTTTTATAATATCAAAAGCTTCATAAAGAATTTTCTCTGCTGTTGTTTTTTTTCCATTTTTCAAAATTTTCGATATCATTAAACTAACTAAAAAACTATTATAAACAGGATCTTCATTAGGAAATTTCCGTTTTTTATTTGTGCGACGAGACATAATTTATTCTAATAAATTTTATTTTATTGGCTTTTTCATACCATATTTTGACCGCCCTTGCCGTCTATCCTTTACCCCAGTTGTATCAAGCGTTCCTCTAATAATATGATACCTTACACCAGGTAAATCTTTAACTCTTCCTCCTCGAAGTAGAACTACTGAATGTTCTTGTAAATTATGGCCAATTCCTGGTATATAAGCTGTCACTTCAAATCCAGAAGTTAATCTAACTCGCGCTACTTTTCTTATTGCGGAATTAGGTTTTTTGGGTGTTATTGTATGTACTCTTGTGCAGACTCCTCGACGTTGAGGACAACTTTTTAATGCTGGTGATTTTGTTCTAGGCTGAATCTTTCTACGTCTTAATCTAATTAATTGTTGTATAGTAGGCATATATTAAAGGGGTTTTATAGTCAATTAAAATTTATTGCTTATTATTAATATTACCATTATCTTCAATTTTGTATTTCTTTAAAAATCTTTCAACACGACCCTCTGTATCAATTATTCGTTGTGAACCTGTGTAGAAAGGATGGTTTCCAGACCAAATATCAACATGTAATTCAGGTTTTGTAGATCCTACAACCATAATTAATTGGCCATCATAATAAACTTTTGTATTCTCAAACCATTCTGGATGTAATTTTTTTTTTACCATAGTAATATACGATATAAATATACGTTAATATAAATATATATTAACTAACGTTTTGAATATTGTGAAGCTTTTCTCGCTTTTTTTAAACCATATTTTCGACGTTCCTTAATTCGTGCATCTCTTTTTAAAAAACCATTAAATTTTAAAATTGGTCGAAAATTAAGTTCATTAAGTTTGCAGAGGGCCCTTGTTACTCCTAATTTTATTGAATCAGCTTGTCCTGTCAATCCTCCACCTTTCACATTTGCTATAATTTTGTATTTTTTCTCTAGTTTTACTATTTTTAAAGGTAAACTTATCTTTTTCAAATAAGTAAAATTTTGCTGGAAATATTGTTCAGCTTTGTAACCATTGACTTCACAGAGTATGTCAGAAGTCGATTCTAAAAATGGAACTAAATAAACAATTGCTATCGATTCTTTTCGTCTTCCAATTCCATAGATATACGTATTATCAATTTCTTTATTTTTCATAAACTGTAAGTTTTAATTATAATAATTTTATTATTTGTGGCTTTTGTGAAACATGTGGATGTTTCGACCCTTTATATACCCTTAAATTCTTAAAAAATTTTCTTCCTAAACGATTCTTGGGAAGCATACCTTTAATAGCTTTTTCAAGAATACGTTCTGGAATACGCATTTGTAAATCCTCAAAAGTTTCAATAGTTTTTCCACCTGGGCTACCTGAATGACGAAAATAGACTTTTTGTGTCCTTTTCTTCCCACTCACAAATATTTTCTCTGCGTTTATGATTATAATAGAATCTCCGAGGTTTTGTGTAGGAGTAAAAATAACTTTTTTTTTGCCTCGTAATAAAATTGATATTTCTGTAGCTAACCGACCTAAGCATTTATTTTTAGCATCAATTATATACCATTGCTTTTTTAAATTCTGTTTTGATGGAATAAACGTATCTTTCATAATAATATTTAATTATTTTTATAAATAAATAATAATTTATTGAATTATTCATTCTTAGACAATTGATAGAACTGATTTAACTTCTCTTTTATTTCCTCTACTGATTTAATTCCTAAACCTGAAATACCTATTAAGTCTGATAACGGGTATTGAATTAAATCTCGGATAAAATTTATATTGACTTTCTTTAATGCTTTAATTATTCGGGTTGATAACCCTAAAGAGTCTAAGGAACTATTTTCTAATTTACTGGTATTTTTTATAGTTTCATTAATATCATCTAAACTCATATTATTTTTAATTGATGAATATTTCACTATTCCATTATCTTTATAGTTATAATTAGATTCCTCAGTTGATATTTGAGAATTTATTAGATTTTGTTTATCAATTTTTCTTTTTTGATAACTCTCAAAGCACGGAAATTCCATTATTTTAATTGTAGATAACATATACCCTATTACTGTTCTTGCTTGTAATAGCGCTTGATGAGGTAGTAGAGTTCCATTAGTATAAATTTCTAGATGTAGCTCTTCATTATTCTTTTCGATATAATGCGGTAGGGATTTAAGATACCAGTTTACTTTTGAAATTGGAGCAAAATTTGAATCAATTGGAATAAAATCTGAAGCTCCTTCTAGTTTTTGGTCTTTAGCTAACACATATGATTTTCCAGCCTCTATTTTTATTTCTAGTTCAATCAATGATTTATCGGAAATTGTTAATAAATGATTACCCGGATTCAATATTTTAACATTATTAGGTAATTCTAATGATGCTGCTGTAATAATAGCAGGACCATAAGCCTTTAACCGACCATAACAAGTAAGGTCCATTATATTATAATTTAAGATTATAAGTTCTTTCAAATTTAACATAATTTCGAAAAGATCTTCACGAACACCCTCTAAAGAAGCAAATTCACTCTTTATACCAGCGATTCGAACACCTACAATCCTAAAACCATATAAATTTGATAATAGAGTTCTTCTTAAAACATTACCTAATGTAGTCCCTTCACTTTTTTCCAATGCTGTAAAAACAAAATGACCATAAAATTCATTCGGGTTTAATAAATCAAGATCAACACATTTACATTTACTATTTATTTCCATTAGTGATTTCCGATTAATTAAATAAGTTTTTTGAAAATCCTCCTTTTTACCTATTACAATTAGACTTTAAACTTATCTAATTTAAAATAAGAAATTGTAGAAAGAAAATTTTTTTAAACTCTTCTACGCTTGGGTGGACGACAACCATTATAGGGAATAGACGTATCATCTTTAATGGAAACAATTTTAATTCCTTTTTGATAAACAGCACGAATAGCAGCTTCTCGGCCGGGTCCTGAACCTTTTATACTAATTTCTAATCTTTTAAGTCCATACTCGTCTTTTGCTACTAAAGCAGCTTTTTCAGCAGCTTTTTGAGAAGCAAATGGAGTACTTTTACGAGATCCTTTAAAATTAACGGTTCCGGCAGACGCCCAAGACAAAGCATTCCCATCTAAGTCACTAACAGTGACGATTGTATTGTTAAATGTAGCATGAACATGCATTGCTCCAGTAACAATAGTTCGCTTTATTTTTTTTTTCATTTTTTCTTTCCCTATTGAAGAATAAGTTTTTAAGGTGGATGTTATTTTTTCTTACCTGCTACGGTTTTTTTACCTCCACGTCGAGTTCGAGCATTAGTTCTTGTTCTTTGTCCTCTTACGGGCAAGCCTGCTCTATGACGACGACCTTTGATAGAGCCGTTTTCCATTAGGCGTTTTATATTTAAATTTGTTAATCTTAATAGGTCGCCTTCAAGCTGATAATTTTTTTCTAAAACTTTTCTTAAACTACTTATTTCTTCATCGGATAAATCTTTCACTCGAATACCCTTTTTCTCAGCATTATGTAATCCAGCACTTTCTAAAATTTTTTTTGATCTTGATAATCCAATTCCATAAATTGTTGTTAAGGCATATTTAATTTTTTTATTATTCGCTAAATCTCGTCCTAAAAGTCTAACCATATATAATCTCCAATTTTTTTTATCGCTTTATCCTTGTCGTTGCTTATGTTTAAGATTAACGCAAATTACTTGAACTCTACCATGACGACGGATGATCCTACAATTTTCACACATTTTTTTTACTGATGGTCTAACTTTCATATTTTATTATTATTTATGTTTCTATATTGTTTAGCTATCAATTTAAAATATATCTTCTCTATTTAATAAATTTTGAACTTTTCTAAAAGTATCAACTAAAACATTAACTAAAATAAGTTGAGAAGTTAATCCAAATCCCCTTAAATTTAAATTGCTTATTGGTAACAAATATTCTAAACCATTAAGTAAAAGAAGAATAATAATAAGAAAAATAGCATTAATAATTGTTAATCTTTTAATAGTTAGAGAGAGATAACTCTGTGTATTTATTCCTGGTGTAATTCCTTTTATTGTAACAGAATTTTTCCGAAATTGTTCTGTTATATCTTTAGGATCTAAAAGTACTGAGGAATAAAACGAAGTGAAAAAAAAAACCGAAATACCGTATAGTAACCAATAAAAAATTTTTCCAATTAATAATATTCTATTTGTCGAAAAAAAAGTGAGATTTGAAAAAAAGTCAATATTAATAAATTGACCAAATAAAAACTTAGTAATAGAAGTTAAAATAACCATAATTGAAGAAGTGAAAACTAAAGGCATTACTCCAGCTTGATTAACTCGAAGTGGTAAATTACTGTTATTCCATAGTGAAAATTTATTAACATTTCGTAATAATTGACTTGCTGAGACTAATGGAACTTTCACTACAGCCTCATTTATATAAATACAACCAACTGTTGTCAATAAAAATATGCTACTAACAAAAAAACCAATAAAGATACTCTTATTAGAAAGGTTTAACGCGATAGTTCGAAGTTGATCAGGAAAATTTGAAACAATATTAAAACAAATTAATATTGAAGATCCATTACCTATACCATATTTCGTAATTAATTCACTAAACCATAGTATAATCATCGTACCCGTAATTAATGATAAACTTATTTGTATCAAGACTAAGATATTCCAATCAAAAATTAAAGATCGAAAACTATATGTTGTGATTATACCTTCAATAACAGCACAAAAGAAAGTCAAATATCTTGTATAATCTATAAGTTTACGTCGACCATATTCGCCCTCATTTTTTTGTAACTTTAACAGAGTTGGATTAATAGTAGTTAAAAGTTGAATGAAGATTGAAGCATTAATATTAGGTAAAATACCAAGGCTTAAAATACTAAAAGAAGCATTCCCTCCTCCAGAAAAGTTATTCAAAATGTTAGCAATAGCTGTTGTTGAATTATTTGATCCTCCCAAAGGGGAAAAAGTATTAATATCTATATAGGGGAGAGGTATAAAGCTGCCAATTCGAACTAATGTAAGTAAACTAATAGTTAAAAAAAAACGTTGCCGAAAAGAGGGATTATTTTTTCGTAATTGCAAGTTCATAAGAAAAATTATCCTAGTTTTTAATATTAATTGATCCTATTTTATGGAGAATAATAATATGACTAATTAGATATTATTTTCCTATAATTTGCTCAAAAGAGATTTGTCTTTTTTGAATAACTTGCTCAATTGTAGTTAAATGTTTTAATGCTATAATTGTAGCTCGCGCATTATTTAAAGGATTATTTGAACCAAGTTGTTTCGATAAGATATTTTTAATTCCAGCAAGTTCTAGAACGATTCTTACGGAACCTCCTGCAATAACACCTGTTCCTTGAACAGCTGGTCGTATAAAAATTTTTGAACCACCAGCAACTCCGATTATGGAATGGGGAATTGTTTTACCTTCGGCTATTGGAATATTTATTATATTTTTCTTTGCATCCGTTTCGGCTTTTTTTACTGCTATACTTACTTCTTTGGCTTTCCCGACTCCAACTCCAACTTTTTGTTCCATATCACCAATGACAACTGTTGCTCGAAAACTTATTTTTTTACCACCTTTAACAACTTTAGAAACCCGAGAAACTTTTACTACTCGCTGTTCCCAAATAATTTTTTCATTTTCAGTACTCATAAATATTCGAAAACTATATATCTATTAAAATTTTAGACCCATTAATCTAACTCCTTCCGCTACTTCTTTTATACGACCATGATAAGGTTTTTTTCCTCTATCAAAAATTATTTGGGTAATTTTCTCGTTTAACAGTTTTGTACCGATTATTTCTCCTACAAGTCGTGAAGCTATTTTATTTGAAGTATTTAAACATCTTGATCTTACGTCTAAATCTAAAGTTGAGCAACTTATTATTGTTCTTGAAGATGAATCATCAATAATTTGAGCATAAATATGCTTATTTGATCGATGAATAGATAACCTTGGTTTAAAATTATTACCTTTAATTTTTTTCTTTCCTCGTTTTCCCATAATTTCTTATTTACCAGATTTTCCTATTTTACGTTTAATAATTTCGTTTTTATATAATATTCCTTTGCCTTTATAAGGTTCAGGGGGACGTTTACTTCGAATTGTCGCTCCCAATTGACCGACAAGTTCCTTATCAAATCCCGTAATAGTTATTACTATATTTTTCTCTATTTTAATATCAATCCCTACTGGTATTGGTATTGAAATTGGATGGCTATAACCTAAATTTAAAATCAAATTTGTATCGCTCACTTGAGCTCTATAACCAACTCCTTGAAGGAGTAATGTATGGGTGAATTTTTGTGAAACTCCAATAACCATATTATTAATTAGAGTTCGTGTTAGACCATAAAGCTGATTTGCTATTTTCGTATTATTTGCTTTAGTAATTGTTATGAAATTTTCATTCATTTCAACTAAAATTGAATCGGAGATTTTTCTAAAAAGTTTTCCATGTGGGCCAGAAATATTGATCATTTGTTTATTAATTTCTACTTGTACATTTGATGGTACCTTTATTGGTAATTTACCTATTCTTGACATATAAATTTAAATATTTATTACCAGATATAACAAATAACTTCACCACCGATGCCTAATTTTCTTGCTTTATGATTAGTGATAATACCTTTAGACGTTGATAATATTGCTATACCTAGGTTATTTAAAATATTTGGTAAGTTACTTTTATTAACATAAACTCTTAAACCCGGTTTACTTATTCTCTTAATTCCTGTTATAATTGGTTCTCTCTTCTGATTATGATATTTTAAGCAAAGTAATAAATATTTTTTATTATCTATTTCAATTTCTTCAAAACTAGATATGTAACCTTCTTCTTTTAGAATTTTTGTAAGTGAAAAAATAATTTTAGTTTTTATAACACGAACAATTTGGTGACGAACTAAATTTGCATTTCTAATACGAGTTAACATATCTGCAATCCTATCTGTAGTCATTTTAATTTAATTCTCCTTTTTACTCACTTAACGGGAAACCAAATTCTTTTAAAAGAGCAATACCTTCACTTTTCGTTTTTGCTGTGGTTACAATTGATATATTTAGACCTCGTATTTGATCAATGTTCTCATAATTAATCTCTGGAAATACTAACTGTTCTTTTAATCCAAAATTATAATTTCCATTACGATCAAAACCTTTAAGGCTTAATCCTCTGAAATCTCTGATTCTTGGTAAAACAAGATGAATTAATTTTTCTAAAAATGCATACATTTTTTTATTTCTAAGCGTCACAGTAATCCCTAAAATCATTTCTTCTCGAACTTTAAAACCCGCTATTGAGTTTTTTGCCTTAGTTATAATTGGATGTTGTCCAGTAATTATACGTATTTCTTCAATCGATTTTTGTAGTATTTTATTATTTTGGCCGTCTCCTCCTAAACCTCGATTTATTTGGATCTTAACCAATTTAGGAACTTGATGATTATTCCTATAGTTAAATTGTTTAATTAAATTGTGGAATATTAGATCCTTATACAAAAATTTCAGATTTTTCGTTTTAATCCCAGTATTATTTATCATAGAATATTATTCCTTAATTATTCCTTATAAGATGATACATTTGAACTGTCAATTGGAAATTCTATTCGTTTAATTTCTCCGTCTTCTCCAGGCCTGTTAGATTTCATATGTTTAGTTCTAATATTAATTCCTTGAATAATAAGTTTATTTTTTGAGCGCACTATTTTTTTCACCAACCCTACTTTACCTTTTTCTTGACCAGAAATTACTTTTACTTTCTCCCCAATTTTTATATGTAATTTTCTTTTAAATTTAGTTTTTTTCATCTAAATAACCTCAGGTGCTAATGAAACAATTTTAGTAAAATCTTTATCACGAATTTCTCTTGCTATCGGACCAAAAATTCTTGTTCCTTTTGGATTTTTATCAGTATTTATAATAACAGCAGCATTATCATCAAAACTAATACTAGTACCATCCCGACGTGAAACCGATTTTTTAGTACGAATAACAACAGCCTTAACAATATCTGATCTTTTAGTTAGCATATTTGGAGTAGCTTCTTTTACAACTCCAACTATAATGTCCCCAATTGTAGCATATTTTCTACGACCACCAAGTACACGAATGCACATAATTTTTTTGGCCCCTGTATTATCTGCCACTGTTAAGTATGTTTGAGGTTGTATCATATCATATTATATAAATTATGTTAATTAACTAATAAGGACTGCTTTATTTAATATTTTTTTGACTATCCAACGTTTTCTTTTACTTAGTGGACGACTTTCCTCTACTATTACTTCATCTCCAATATTACAGTTATTTTTTTCATCATGTGCCAAATAACGTTTTGTTCTTACTACAATTTTCGAATAAAACTGGTGTTTATAACGATATTCAACAGCTACAACCACACTTTTTTGCATCCTATCACTTATTACAATACCAAGTCTTTGTAATTTAACCATAAATATTTATCGTTTAGTAAAAATTTTAATTACTTTGATGTTTCATTAATAATTGTGCAAGACGATGTTTTTGATGTTTAAATTGATGAGATTTAAAAGATTGTTTGTTAGCACGAGAAAAACGTAATTTAAATAATTCTTTTTTGATATTTAATATCTCATTTTCTAACTCATTTTTGTTTAGATTTTGAATTTCATCCATTTTTGGTAAACTCATATATTTATTTTATTCGGCTAAGAAATTTTGTTTTAATAGGTAATTTATAAGACGCTATTTGCATAGCATCTTTAGCAAGTTTTAAGGGAACACCACTTAATTCAAATAAAATAGTGCCAGGTTTAATCACTGCTACCCAATAATCAACAGCACCTTTACCTGATCCCATTCTCGATTCAGCTGCTCTTGCAGTTATAGGTTTATCTGGGAAAATAGTTATCCATAATTTACCCCCTCGTTTCGTATATCTTGTAATCGTTCGTCTTGTAGCTTCAATCTGTCGAGAAGTCAACCAAGTTGGTTCTAATGCTTGAATAGCATAATCACCAAAATTAATCGTACTTTTATTGAAAACTTTTCCTTTTAGCTTACCTCGATGTTGTTTCCTAAACTTTGTTCTTTTTGGACTAAGCATTTTTTTTTATTTTTATTTTTAAATAAAATTCTTTGTTAAAACTTCCTTTTTAAAAAGCCATAATTTGATCCCTAAAATTCCATAAGTAGTCTGAGCTGTTTTATATGAATAATCTATATCAGCACGCAAGGTTTGAAGAGGAACCCTTCCTTCTCTGACCCATTCTATTCGAGCGATTTCTGCCCCGTTTAGACGTCCAGCGATTTGTATTTTAATCCCTTTTAATCCTTCTTCTGTTCTATAACGTTGAAGGATTTCTCGAACGCATTTTCTATAAACAACCCGTTCCTCCAGTTTTTTTACCAAAATATCAACCAATATACTAGCTTCTTGATATGGTTGTTCTATTTCAACAATATTAATTAAAACTTTTCTATCTAATATTAATAATTGAAGTTTTTCATCCAGTTTTTTTAAAAGGGATCCAGATTTTCCTATAATCCGTCCTGGAACTACCGACTGGATTTCAACATAAACTTTCTTTTTTATTTCATCATTTCTAATTATAATTTTAGTAATACCTGAATACCCTACTTTATTTAAAGATAAAAAAGAATAAATATATTCTCTAATCTGATAATCATTTTTTAAAAAAGAAATATAAGTATTGACTCCACTATACCATAATGACCTATCATCTTGTAAACCTCCTAATCTAAAACCTAAAGGATGCGTTTTGTGTCCCATAACATAATTTAAATTAATTTAATATTAGCAAAGTTTTTTTTACATTAAGGAATAGCCTCTAAAATTATCGTAATATGGCAAGTTGGTTTACGTATTTGATACCCTCGTCCTTGAGCCCGAGGTCTAAATCTCCGTAACGATGGCCCCTGATCTGCAAAGGCTATTTTTACTTTCAATTCTTCTTTACTTAAACCATTATTATGCTCTGCATTAGCTGCAGCGGAATTTAATACTTGCCATATTGGGCCACAAGCTCTATATGGCATAAATTGTAATAACATTAAAGCTTCTAAATAAGAACGTCCTCTAATTTGATCTAAGACTCGTCTAACTTTAGTTGAGGAGATTCGAATATATTTACTAATAGCTTTTGCTGTCTGTTTCTTTCTCATTTATTTTCTTTTACTTTTTTATTTTCTTTTTAACCTTCTATCGCTATTTTTTAGGTGCGAACGAAAATTTCTAGTTGGTACAAATTCTCCTAGTTTATGACCAATAATTTGCTCAGAAATAAAAAGAGGAATATGTTGTTTACCATTATATACTGCGATTGTATGCCCAATCATAGATGGAATAATTATTGATGAACGTGACCAAGTTTTAATCATATTTTTTTTTTCAGTCTTATTCATTTTTTCAATTTTTTGCAATAAATGATAAGCTATGAAGGGTCCTTTACGAAAAGATCTTGCCATAATATATATATATCTTAAATTTCTTTAACGTAGAATTGTAATTTTATATTCTTGAGCGAACTATATAAATATCACTATATTTTGCCTTTTTTCTTGTTTTAACCCCAAGCGTCGACTTACCCCAAGGAGTATAAGCTTTAGGGCGTCCAATTGTTGCACGACCCTCTCCCCCTCCATGTGGATGATCACAAGGATTCATTACTGAACCGCGAACTGTTGGTCTAATACCAAGCCAACGTTTACGACCTGCCTTCCCCAATTTAATATTATTATGATCTTTATTACTTACAGCTCCTATAGTGGCATAACAACTCTTATGAATCAGTCTGATTTCTTTGGATGGTAGTCTTAAGGTAACGTAATTATTTTCTTTTGCTAAAATCCGAGCAGCAGTTCCTGCTGCTCTGACCATTTGACCGCCTTTATTAAAGGACAATTCTATATTATGGACTGAGGTCCCCAAGGGTATATTTTCTAAAGGTAATGCATTTCCTATTTCAATCGGAGCATCTGGTCCAGATAAAATTTTATTACCAATTTTTAAAGAATCAGGACAAATTATATAATTTTTCTCCCCATTATCATAATGTACTAACGCAATTCTAGCATTGCGATTTGGATCATATTCGATAGAATATACATATCCCACTCTATTAGGTTTTCTTCGTTTAAAATCAATTGTTCTGTAACGTCTTTTATGTCCACCTCCGTGATGTCTTATAGTAATTCTACCTTTATTATTACGACCTTTTTTTCGATGATTTTTAACAATTAAATTTCTTTCTGGTTGTGACTTAGTAATTTCATCAAATGCGGGAAAAATAGTATTTCTTGTTCCAATCGTATAAACTTTACAAATGCGAATAGTCATCACTTTTACTCCTTAACGATTCTTTTTCCTTTAACTATTAGAAAAGAGTTCGATTTTATCATTGTTTGCTAATTTAACTACTACTTTTTTATAGCGTGGCCGAACACCTGTGAATCTACCTACGCGACGTTTTTTTTTTGGTAGATTACAACTATTGACTTTAATAACTTTTACATTAAATAAAAATTCAATTGATTTTTTTATATTAAATTTATTAAGTTTCGGATCTACCATAAAAGTATATTGATTATTTTCTAATAATAGAAGAGTTTTCGGTGTTGTTACTGGGTATTTAATTAAATCAATAAGTGAACTTAATTTTCTTTTAACCATTATAAGTATCCTCAATTATTTTTAGACTATCTTTTATTACCAGTAAGTTTTTAGCTAATAAAATTTGTTTCAAATTTAAATTATTAGCTAATGTTAATTTAATTGTTTTAATATTACTAGTTGATTGCAACAATTCTTTTTGTATTGTCGGAAGAATAATTAATGTCTCTTTTGCTAAGTTTATACTAAAATTCTCTAATATTTTAATAATATTCTTAGTCTTATATTCTGTAATGCTAATATTCTCTATTACAGTTATATTTTTTTTCTTTGCAACTAATAAATTTCGTAAACCTAATTTCCATTCTTTACGATTTATCTTATTTAAATATAATTTAGGTTTCGGTCCAAATGAAACTCCACCACCCTTCCATAAAGGTGAAGTGTTAGAACCAGCTCGAGCTCGTCCCATACCTTTTTGGCGCCAAGGTTTTCGACCTCCCCCTCTAACCTCAGCTCGCGTCAATGTATTTCCTGTACCTTGTCTTTCATTTAGTCTTTGTGTTAAATATGCACGCTGAATGACATAATTACTTGTACCATTGATCTCTTTTACTTTTAAAGACAATGTTATTTTATCTGTATCTCCTTTTAAAGATTTAATAGTGAAAGTAAGAATTTTTTTTGAAACCATAGATCATTTTTTATTTTATTTTTTTAAGTTGATCTGAACAGCTAATACTTAATAAATTTCCAGATTTTCCTGGTATACTTCCTTTTAAAATTAAAAGGTTTTGTTTCTCATCTATTCCCAAAATTTGTACTTTTGACACAGTAATTCTTCTTGCTCCCAATTGACCTGCCATTTTTTTTCCAGGTAATACTCGACCTGGAGTTGTTCCTGGACCTATTGAACCTGGAGCCTTATGGTTTTTGGATCCATGAGTCATTGGTCCTCGTTTAAATTTATGTCTTTTCTGATTTCCACTAAAACCTTTTCCTATAGATTTTCCACTAACATCAACTAATTGACCAATCTCAAAGTGATTAACATTTATTATTTGTCCTAATGAGTAATCATTTAAATCTGGAACTTTATACTCTTGCAAATGAAGTAAAGGTGGTAATCCATTTTTTGTTAGATGACCTAGTTCTGCTTTATTAATTCTCATTCGTTGTCTTTTTAAATATCCGATTTGTATTGCGTTATAGCCATTTATAGATTCTGTCTTAAGTTGAGTAATAAAACAATTTCCAACTCTAATTACAGTAACGGGTAAAGCTAAACCATCTTTATTAAAGACCTGAGTCATTCCAATTTTATTTCCAAAGATTCCAATAGACACAATTATTTATACTCCAAGTTTATATTTTCTACTAAAATTAGCAATATGTAAATATCGCTAATTTAAAATGATCAATATATTTAAATATTAAGGAAAATTATTTTATTTCAATAAAATTAATTAATAATCTTGTTAATTTTTGTCTATGACCAATTTTTTTACGATATTTTTTTTTTGGTTTCATTTTAAAAACAAGAATTTTAGAACCTAAAAAATGTTTACTAATTGTACCTTTTAATACGATATTAGTTAAATATGGTTGTCCAATAAAAGTATTTGTTTTTTTTTTTACAAATAAAATTCTTTTAATAATAATAGTACTACCAATTCTAAGAGGCAAACGATTCAATTCAATAAATTTATTTGGCTCTACCCAAAACTGGCGACCACTAGCTTCTATAATGGCATATTCCATTAGATAGAAATTATAAAACCAATTAATAGTTTTTCAAATTTCTTGAGACTATCAAATAGTTTCTATGTCTTGATCTTCAGAAGAGATT